TAGTTATCTTCGTTTTGAAGTCAGTATTAATAGTTCTATTTCGAGTAGTACCAACAATTACAGTGAAAGTTACATTTATAATTTCATTTGTACTGAAAATAAAAATAGTAGTGAGAGTGATCGTTCTAGTATAAGAACTAGTCAAAATATCGATGATTTGGATATTAGAGTAGAATCCAATCATAATAAAAATCCTTTCCTTAAATTCAGACATTTATGGGTTCCATGTGAAAATTGTTATGAATCACATTATAAAAAATTTTTTGGTGAAAAAATGTATATTTGTGATTCTTGTGGATATCATTTGAAAATGAGTAGTTCAGATAGAATTGAACTTTCGATTGATCCCGGAACTTGGGATCCCATGGATAAAGATATGGTATCTGTAGACCCCATTGAATTTGATTCACCCGTTGAATTTGGTGAAGAATCGGATTATGATTCTGATTATGATTATGATAGAGATCATATAGATTTTTCAGAAGAAAAACCGGATTCTGATTCTTATATAGATCGTATCGATTCTTATAAAAGAAAGACAGGTTTAACTGAAGCTGTTCAAACAGGCATAGGTCAACTAAATGGTATTCCCGTAGCTATTGGCATTATGGATTTTCAGTTTATGGGGGGTAGTATGGGATCCGTAGTAGGCGAGAAAATTACTCGTTTGATCGAATATGCTACTAATCGATCTCTACCTGTCATTATTGTGTGTGCTTCTGGAGGAGCACGCATGCAAGAAGGAAGTTTGAGCTTGATGCAAATGGCTAAAATTTCTTCTGCTTTATATAATTATCAATTAAATAAAAAGTTATTCTATGTAGCAATTCTTACAGATCCTACAACCGGTGGAGTAACAGCCAGTTTTGCTATGTTAGGAGATATCATTATTGCTGAACCTAATGCAACCATTGCATTTGCGGGTAAAAGAGTAATTGAACAAACATTGAATACGATAGTACCCGAGGGTTCACAAACATCTGAGTATTTATTCGAAAAAGGTTTATTCGACCTAATAGTACCACGTACTCTTTTAAAAGGTGTTCTGAGTGAGTTATTTCAACTCCACGGTTTCTTTCCTTTGAATCACAGTTCCAAAAATTAAAGTATAGCACTAAATTCGCTTATTTTATTTGTAGCGAACAAAAATAAATATTTAATTCATCGTAATCGTAATTAAAAGAAACAATATATATTGTTTTCCTTGTTGACATAAGTTCTCCTTGTAGATAGACAGAGGTTTCGGATAATTATATTTTTTCTTTTGTTTTTTATTTATAATTATTTATTTAATTTAATATATTAAAATAATATTAATTATTATTTTAACTTATATTATAATATTCATTATTATATTACTTATTATTTAAATATATATATTCTAAATATTATAGTTTCTATCTAATCATACAGTTAATAGAATTATAGTTGATATTATTTATCACTTATAAATAATATTATTTACAATATAATAATAACTTGATATTACTTATGATAGATATATCCTAAATAAGCATAAGAGGATATCTTTTTAATAGATAGAAATATTAATAGATAGAAATAGTAAATCGAGGCATCTATTCTATGACAGATTTCAACTTACCCTCCATTTTTGTACCTTTAGTGGGCCTAGTATTTCCGGCAATTGCAATGGTTTCTTTATTTCTTCATGTCCAAAAAAATAAGATTGTCTAGACCCAATGGTAATGAATCTTATCAAGTGATTTCAACACTGTATGATAATACGGATATTTATTTCGTGTAATATGGTATGATATGTGGCTTTTGCCAAACACACAAGTGAAAGAACTTTTATGCGGATATATAATATCTGTATAAATGCATGTATATGTGGATATAGCTGGTTCAAAATGAATTAGCGAATATAAAAAATGGAAAGTCAATGTATCTAACTAATTACTCCCGATGTTTCACATAACAATAGTGCTAGTTGGTGAAAGTTACTTCGGGGTCAAGAAAGGTAAAGTCAAATTTATTTGGGTTATTCGCTCAATTCCAATCGAATGCAACTGAATGCAGTATAGTATGAATTGGCGATCAGAACATATATGGATAGAACTTATAACGGAATCTCGAAAAACGAGTAATTTTTGCTGGGCCTGTATCCTTTTTTTAGGTTCACTAGGATTCTTAGTGGTTGGAACTTCCAGTTATCTTGGTAGGAATTTGATCTCTGTATTTCCATCTCAGCAAATCGTTTTTTTTCCTCAAGGGGTTGTGATGTCTTTCTATGGGATCGCGGGTCTGTTCATTAGCTCCTATTTGTGGTGCACTATTTCGTGGAATGTAGGTAGCGGTTATGACCGATTCGATAGAAAAGAGGGAAGAGTGTGTATTTTTCGTTGGGGATTTCCTGGAATAAATCGTCGCATCTTCCTTCGGTTCCTTATGAGAGATATCCAATCAATCAGAATAGAGGTTAAAGAGGGTCTTTATACTCGTCGTGTCCTTTATATGGAAATCAGGGGCCAAGGAGACATTCCCTTGACTCGTACTGATGAGAATTTGACTCCACGAGAAATTGAACAAAAAGCTGCTGAATTAGCCTATTTTTTGCGCATACCAATGGAAGTACTTTAAAACGAACTCGAACTAAAGTAAAGAATAAATATCTTCTCAAGGTGGGGAAAAGAACTTGCTAATTCCCCTTTTTAATAAAAGGCAAGTTTCCTGATTCTTTTATACTAGAAAGAAGTCTAATCTAACTAACTAATCTAATAATTAATTTGTATCTATATTAATTTATATCTATAAATTAATCAAACCTATCCGAACATGTATTTCGTAATACATAATTCATCTTTTTAGGCCCATGATTTTTAATTGATACCACCCTTTTTCTGATTATACAGTAAAAGGTTTCGTTTCGAAAGAATTAATGTAAGTTTTTTGGTCTCGAAACTTGATTCGTTACTTAAAGTGGGTTTTGGAGTATTTATCGAAAGGAACAAATGAAAATGAAATTGGTTTGAATTTGCCCAATTGAGATATCTTAAATATATTACAAATAAAAAAGGAAAGGGATAGATCCAGAGGTCACTACTTTGTTATACAACTCGTGCTTCAGAGAAATATCAGATAAAGTCGACGAATGAAGCAGGTTCATTAAAAAAAATTCAATTCACAGATCAAAATGAAAAAAAAGAAAGCATTGGCCTCCCTTCCTTATCTTGCATCTATGGTATTTTTGCCCTGGTGGGTCTCTTTCTCTTTTAATAAATGTCTGGAACCTTGGGTTACTTATTGGTGGAATAGCAGACAATCCGAAACTTTTTTAAATCATATTCAAGAGAAAAACGTTCTAAAAAGATTCATAGAATTAGAGGAACTATTCCTATTGGATGAAATGATAAAAGAGTACCCGGAAACACATATACAAAAACTTCATATAGGAATACACAAGGAAACAATACAATTGGTCAAAGCATGCAATGAATATGATCTCCATATCATTTTACATTTCTCGACAAATATAATCTGTTTCACTATTCTAAGTGGTTATTTTATTCTGAGTAATGAAGAACTCATTATTCTGAATTCTTGGGTTCAGGAATTCCTCTATAACTTAAGTGACACAATAAAAGCTTTTTCGATTCTTTTAGTTACTGATTTATGGGTCGGATTTCACTCGACCCGTGGTTGGGAACTAATGATAGGTTTGGTTTACAACGATTTTGGATTGGATCATAACAATCAGATTATATCTGGTCTTGTTTCCATTTTTCCAGTTATTCTAGATGCAATTGTTAAATATTGGATTTTTCATTATTTAAATCGTGTATCTCCTTCGCTTGTAGTAATTTTTCATTCAATGAATGAATAAAGAACTCATTTGATTTCATCATATCAATAAAATTAGAATCCTTCTTCCTTTATAAATAAATAGAAATTAAGCATTTAATTAAAAATTTTACTTAATTCCTTATACTTTCATCTGCTCAAGGTATTCATCGTATATTCCAGTACAATTATTCTAGTACAATGCCAAACTCGTGTATAGGTAACTAGTATAGTTACCTATCTAATTTATTGTAGAAACTCCGAAATTAATGATTGGACATGCAAAATAAAAATGCTTTTTCTTGGGTAAAGGAAGGGATGACTCGATCCATTTCTGTATCGATCATGATATATGTAATAACTCGGTCATCCATTTCAAATGCATATCCCGTTTTTGCGCAGCAGGGTTATGAAAACCCGCGAGAAGCAACGGGACGAATTGTATGTGCCAATTGTCATTTAGCTAATAAACCCGTGGATATTGAAGTTCCGCAAGCTGTGCTCCCTGATACTGTATTTGAAGCAGTTGTCCGAATTCCTTATGATAAGCAACTGAAACAAGTTCTTGCTAATGGTAAAAAGGGAGGTTTGAATGTAGGGGCTGTTCTCATTTTACCCGACGGATTCGAATTAGCCCCCCCTGATCGTATTTCTCCCGAATTGAAAGAAAAGATTGGAAATTTGTCTTTTCAGAGTTATCGTCCTAATAAAAGAAATATTATTGTGATAGGTCCTGTTCCTGGTCAGAAATATAGTGAAATCATCTTTCCCATTCTTTCCCCCGACCCTGCTACGAAGAAAGATGTTCACTTCTTAAAATATCCCATATATGTAGGTGGGAACAGAGGAAGGGGTCAGATTTATCCTGATGGTAGCAAAAGTAACAATACAGTCTATAATGCTACATCAGCAGGTGTAGTAAGTAGAATAGTACGTAAAGAAAAGGGTGGATATGAAATAACCGTTGTTGATCCATCGGATGGACATCAAGTAGTTGATATTGTACCTCCAGGACCAGAACTTCTTGTTTCAGAGGGTGAATCCATCAAGCTTGATCAACCATTAACAAGCAATCCCAATGTGGGAGGCTTTGGTCAGGGAGATGCAGAAGTAGTGCTTCAAGACCCATTACGGGTCCAAGGTCTTTTATTCTTTTTTGCATTTGTTATTTTGGCACAAGTTTTTTTGGTTCTTAAAAA